GCGCCCTTCTTTACAATCACTAAGAAAAAAAAAATACCAATCAAAGCCCTATCGTATCAGTACGTCTCTGTGATTTTTCCGGCCCCAGGGGACTTTACTCGACCCATTCCCCAGTCTCCCGCACTGCTCAAGTAAGTGTGCGACTCCGTATGAGGACCTCCTTCCCTTCTGCCCACTCTCCGTTCACACGGTTCTCAAAGCAGAGGAGGAAGGGTGGGCAGCAGGTACCACGAGCCCTCTGTCCCACACATCTATCCAGAAGCAAGTGTAGTTCACCGGTTCCACCGAATGCTCCTATCTGTCGGCAAAGATCGTGTGAGTGTGCAGTTATGCTTCGGATGCTTCGACATAGAATAGATCGACCCAGTTCCCGTTCTTTTCCGGTGCACTCGCTTTATATCTCCGACACACAAGGAAGGACGCGGCGGGAAGGAAGGAGCCCTAGCCTCTGTCCGGCCGATCATTCCGCTGGCATCTCGCATTCACGCCCCCGTTTGACTGCCGCTCGGGGATGTAGTTGTAGATACGTTAGTCTTAGTGGGTCGTTGGCTCCACTTGTTATCTCCTTCTACGACATGCTGTTGTCGTCGCCATATTCCATATGTCACTTAGTCATCTCTGCCTCGCTGCGGGTCAGCACCTCCGAAAGAAACGGAGGACTTCATTCAGTGACCCCGCGATCGCCCTCTGAACGATCAGAATAAGGTAAAGCTTGAAGATAAGTTTTGTACTCTATTAATTTCTCAGTCCCTCTAGTCGGGTGGGCGCCGGCCGGTCTTTCGACCAGATCCCCCTAAAAACCGTACGTGCGGGTCTCCCCGCATGCGGCTCACGCCATTCGAGGTGGCCCAGCCCAGCATTCATTCTAAAATCCTGTAGTGAAATTGAGACTGCTCGACTTCGGAAGCAAATTCGCGTGTAGGCAGCGCTGTCTGTCGTACCGTTGACTCTATCTATTCATTGAATTTGCTTGATTCCATTTTTTAGATAGGCTCGCTCCCTCTTTTTCCAAGAATTCATGCACTTCCCTTTACTCCATAGGGCCTTCTTTAATAGGTTCATAGCCCAAAGCCTTCCATTTCCGTCAAATGACCCGGCCTCCCCTGGCTCTTCCACCGTCCGGGCTCCCTTTCCTCCCTATGCTCCTCCGGCGCAGGCCTACCACGCTTCGCGCCTGCGGCGTTTTCGCCAGACGGTCTTTGCCAGTAGTGCCATCCTCCCCGCTGGCTATATGGGCGGGTTGTCCCTCGCTGCTGCGTTCTGTTAGGCTATGGATTACAGGAACAAATGTAGTTGAATGGAACAGCAGGCGGGTTACACGTTCCACTGTGCCGAGATGTGAGGTGCAGGTGGTGATGATCACCCCGGGGTATGCGCTAGCGCCCTTGACAGGCACTCCAGAACCCGCCAACGCTCGTGAAAACCCGGGTTGGTCGGTCCTCCATTCATCCGACCGGAGGTGTGGATAACGAGGCCACCTTCACAACCTTCTCCCTTCTGTCCTTATGTTGTAGTAAGGTAGGGCGGTTCGCTTGAGTTGCTCAACCGCCCCTTAGCCCGGTGCTCATGACGCGCTACGGAACCTCCACCGTGCCGGGGGACCAAGCAGGGCATAGCTAGCGGCATAGGAGCCGACTCGGCATCAGCGGCTTCGTGCCGCACTGGAGTGATCCAATATGTGGTTCCGCACGTTCCACCACTTCTCCGTTCATTTCCAATACTGATCGTGAAACACCATGAGCAGCAGGATGTTGAGGTCCGAAATTCGAAGTGAAATTTTTGATTTGCCCGTTCCTAGTCGTCATGGGAAAGAAAGGCAGAAAGAAGAAAGAAATTATTCCCTTTTTTCTTGTCCAATACCACCAGTACCAGAAATGCATCTCCTTCGCCCGCGCGAGAGACTTCTATGCCAGCCGGGAATAACGGCTCTGTTATGAAATCAAGCGGCAGACAGACTCATTTCATTTGGTCGGTATTCCCTAATGACTGGTTTTAGGAGATTAGGGTCCCCCTTATATTCTCTACCCATCTGCGGGGGGTTTCCGTATCCGTCTCCGCGGAGATCCCCAGATCGTAAGACATTATCGCCTTCGCGGCACTGGACTAGATTTCCGTCATTTCCGGAAAGTGCACGGACAGCCGCCCTTTCCCCTTTTCACAATGTTCGTGCAGTTGCTCACGAATTCAAGTTTGAATGCCCCTTCGAAGTCCCGCACGCTCTTTTTGATCGGGAGCGGGGTGGGCAACTTCAGTCGGTGCTGGCGCCTGCGGCAGCGCCTCTGGAGCCGCCCCCCGTTCTGGAGCCAGCGGGTTCTGAATGACCCCCCTCTCACGGTTAAAAAAGTGGTTAACCATCTCGAATAAATCCATATCGTCCATCCGAATTGTCTCCATTACAGCCAACTCCCCTGTCTCTTTCCCTATCGAAAAACTAGCCCGACTCTCCCTTTCTAGAAATGCTAACCAAGTGACACACTGGGGCCATGGGTCAGGAAAGAGGTTGGCCCCCATCCTCCTTAACTATGTATGGCCAATGAACTCCTCGCTTTAGTCCGTTCGTTTTTTCCCTTCTTTGGGCTCGGGTCGATAGTCGCCGTGGTAGTAATGTCCCGGAGCCCGGCTACCAACCCGGGGCGCCGGTCGGGAAAGTCATAAAGGGGCGTTGAACGTAATTCGTCAAGGGCGTTACCACAAGAGGCTTGGCAATTCAAGTGAAAGTTTCTTAGACTAGTCCCAGCGGGGAAACTTACTTCCGAGAGAGCAGCTTTCGCCTCGGTAATTCCCTAACGAGAACGAGAGAGAGCCGATGCAAAAGTAGCCCTTGACGCGAGGGAACGCCAGACAGACTGACCTCTGCTAACTACGTTTTATATAGACTGGAAGCTAGAGAGAGACTAAGGTATAGTGCCGCTACCAGAGAAGGCTCTTTCATGCTAGGCGTCCAGACCCACTACGCCCGAGCCGCCTCCCCGTCACACTTGCTATATCCACTAAGGCTTCATCCCACTTCATCCTACCAACTATACCTGATATAAAGCCGCTCTATAACAATTCAAGACAACAAGAAAGCAAGAAAAGGATAGCGATCGATTTGGGAGCGTCACGGGGGGGGAAGATCGAAAGGTAACCTATGAGACCGGGGAGTTATGCTTTTTCTCCCGCCTCAGCTTCGCGGATGGGAGGAGTGCGAGAGCTGAGCCCGCACGCTCTATGCTTTTCCCCAGCCTCCCCTCCAGTAAAAAATTAGTTCGTACCCCCTGTGTCTAGGGATTCCTGGGGCATGAGTTAAGCATATAGTGGATTTCTCTTTCTTTCGATTGAGCGTCGGTACTTTTTGAGTCTCTCTCCGTAGGCGTGCAAAACAACAGAGCCACTGCTCTTCGGGGCGGTGAAGTGGACAATCCCTTATTCCAGCTTTAGAGGAGCATCTTTGCATGAATCAATACTAAGTCCTCAGCCCGTATGAAGTCCTTCGATTTCGGAGATTAGAGCAGAATAACTCCGTAACGGCGGGGAAGGCTTTCGCCTCGAATCCAATTTATCGTCTTTTCTTAAGAGATTTCTAGTTAGGACTTGATCGAGGGATCAATTTTATCCGGAACATAAAGTAACAAGACCAGAACCCCGTGTGGACTATGAACCAACAAAAAAAAGAGCGTCAGCTCCAAAAAAAGGATTGTTTGCATTACTAAAATGTACAAATTTTTTACTCTGAGTAGTCGTGTACGGAAATCGAAGTGATTAGAACAGAACAGAGCTTGTTGCCAGTCAGGAATGAAGAAGCAAGGGACAGATAGAGGTATCTCGAGCCTTCTGTTGTACCAATGTCTCCGTTTTAGGAATAAGGTAATGAAATTCCGGTATGGACTTTTTTTGTTGTTACGACAGGCGGAGAGCAGTGCCCTATTGGTCTAATTCCTGCTTCCCCTTGGTATCCCATTTCATATATCGGAAGAGAGCTTCAATAAAGCATCCATATCAATCAAATTCCTTCCTTGCCTTTTTATTTTTTGATTAGTGGGAAGGCGCAGTGATTGAATAGTGACCCTACCATAATATCTATGGAATGACTCGATCCATGAAGCCTTTCTTTCCCAGTCTCGGGATCTTTCTCTCTAGGTACGGTTCGCCACATTTAAGTGAGTGCTCTACCCCTTGGTATGGTACCGGAAGCACTTGGTATTGGTAGTAGTCTAAATGTCTTTCCCTACCGCTAGGAGTGAAGCTCAAGGAGATGAGGGATCTATTCCATCTATTCAATTTCCCAAAGCTCAATCCCTACTTACTGAAGACTTCCCTTTCCCATGCTGACTTAATCAAGCAATTCAACTTGAACTCTGGGGGAAAGTGCTCACTCTTAGTAAGTCCAGAAAAGTATAAAAAATACAGACTTTATTCAATGACTTGACTTACTTACTTTTAGAGTCAGATCCAAAAGCTGCTGAACGACAAACCGGGGAGTTAGAGACCTTATTTTATTTTCAGCTTTCCCCTTCTTCTATTCTAATGTCTCCATATGAGTATATTATTACTCTAGGCTATCCTAGCCCGGGAATGGAGCGAAAGAAAGAGCAATTGAAGAATCAGAGGCTGCTGCTTAATAATAAGCTCGCTGGAGAAGAGACTCTTTATGTTATGTCAGCTAAAGGAATTGCATTTAGAGTAGACTTAGAGTAGTGGTTGACCGACCTGTACTGTAGGGCTTGAGCCCCGTCCTCCTCTCCTTATATGACATTCGTCTTAAGCGCACCGTATGTTGGCGTGGTTCCCCTGATCGAGCAAATGGAGAAGCAGAGGAATAGTAATAGGTTTCGGACGACTGACTAGTGATGATTGTTCAGAGACGGCTAGTTCTTCTTATTCAACAAGGTACGAATATTGGGAATATTGATTGTCGGGGCACACAACAGAGATTTTAGGGTATTTTCCGTGGCATCTATCTTCCGGGGGCAGGTACCCGTCTACTGGAAAGGACAGTTTCCCATACAACATTGGGTGAA